TGGAGTAAGACATCGATTTATTACTAATTACTATAAGAGAAACTCTTTTGATTACAAGATGGACTCCTCTGAAAAAAAAACATTGGCGCTTGTGTAAACGAGGTGCTCTACCTAACTGAGCTATAGCCCTTGTGCTTATGATACATAGTTTATCATAGTATGTAGATAATTTCTTGTCAAGATGAATATTACATGATCTAATCCCTTGAATTGATATTGCGTTGGTATTGCTTATACGTAATATTTTATTTATAATCAATTGATCTGAAAAATGCATCCATTTTTGGAGGCGGTGATAAATGACCTACTTAACTCAGTGGTTAGAGTATTGCTTTCATACGGCGGGAGTCATTGGTTCAAATCCAATAGTAGGTAAGGTATAGTTAAAACTTATTAGATACCATTGATTCTGGTATCTAATAAGTTTTTCTACTAACCTTTTATTTGCTATCTTTTCTTACTGTTTCATTTTCCATTTTTTAATTATTCGGATATTCGGACGCATCAACTTGTTACGAAATCACATTGATAGCCTCTACTCGTGTCCTAGCTCGTCTAAGAGCTAGATTGGCCTCAATTTTTTGTCTCTTTCCTTCAGCCTTATTCAAATTAGCTTCTGCTATTTTAAGAGTTTCCTGTGCTTCTTGTGGATCAATGTCACTACCCTTTTCCGCATCATTTACTAAAACAGTGATCTCATTATTGTTTATTCTAGCAAAACCGCCCATCAGAGCCATCGTTAACCATTGGTCTTTAAGGCGTATTCTCAAAATACCTATATCTACAGCTGCGGCAATAGGCGCATGATTTGGTAATACTCCAATTTGTCCGCTATTAGTAGGTAAAATGATTTCCTTCACTTCTGAATCCCAAACAATTCGATTAGGAGTCAGTACACAAAGATTTAAAGTCATTTCTTCAATTTGCTCTCCATTTCTAAGTTCGTAGCCTTCGCAGTAGCTTCATCAATATTACCTACCAAATAAAAGGCTTGTTCAGGAAGACCATCTAATTCTCCAGAAAGAATCAATTTAAACCCTCTAATTGTTTCTGCTAGACCAACATATTTCCCCGGCGAACCAGTAAAAACTTCTGCTACGAAAAAAGGTTGTGATAAGAAACGCTCAATTTTTCGTGCTCTTGCTACAGTTAAGCGATCTTCTTCGGATAATTCGTCCAAGCCAAGAATAGCGATAATGTCCTGAAGTTCTTTGTAACGTTGTAAAGTTTGTTTAACTCTTTGTGCAGTCTCATAATGTTCTTCACCAACGATCCGAGGTTGGAGCATAGTTGATGTTGAATCTAAAGGATCTACTGCTGGATAGATACCTTTGGCCGCTAATCCTCTTGATAGTACAGTAGTAGCATCTAAATGTGCAAATGTCGTAGCAGGGGCAGGATCGGTTAAATCGTCTGCGGGTACATAAACTGCTTGAATAGAAGTTATGGACCCTTCTTTGGTAGAAGTAATTCTTTCTTGTAAAGAACCCATTTCAGTACTAAGAGTGGGTTGATAACCCACAGCAGAGGGCATTCGACCCAATAAGGCAGATACTTCAGATCCTGCTTGGACGAAGCGGAATATATTGTCGATAAATAGAAGTACATCTTGTTCGTTGACATCTCGAAAATATTCCGCCATAGTTAGGGCAGTTAAACCCACTCTCATACGAGCTCCGGGCGGTTCATTCATTTGACCGTATACTAGAGCTACTTTAGATTCTGCAATATTTTTTTCATTAATTACTCCGGATTCTTTCATTTCCATATAAAGATCATTTCCCTCACGAGTACGCTCACCTACTCCGCCAAATACAGATACACCTCCATGAGCTTTGGCAATGTTATTGATCAATTCCATAATGAGTACTGTTTTACCCACTCCGGCTCCACCGAAAAGTCCTATTTTTCCTCCACGCCGATAAGGAGCTAAAAGATCTACTACTTTTATTCCTGTTTCAAAAATAGATAATTTTGTATCTAATTGGATAAAGGCAGGCGCAGATCTATGAATGGGAGATGTTGTGCGAGTATCTACAGGACCTAAATTATCAATAGGCTCTCCAAGTACGTTGAAAATTCGTCCTAGAGTTGCTCCGCCTACTGGAACACTTAAGGGAGCTCCTGTGTCAATCACTTCCATTCCTCTCGTTAGACCATCTGTAGCACTCATAGCTACAGCTCTAACTCGATTATTTCCTAATAATTGCTGTACTTCACAAGTCACGTTAATTTGTTGACCAACATTATCTCGACCCTTAACTACCAAAGCGTTGTAAATATTAGGCATCTTCCCTGGGGGAAAGGCTACATCTAGTACCGGACCAATTATTTGGGCGATACGTCCCAGATTTTTTTTTTCAAGCGCAGAAACCTCAGGACCAGAAGTAGTAGGATTTATTCGCATATAAAAATATATCCATTTTTTTCCGAAAAAATTTTTGAAATCAAAAATAAATGTTCGATAACAAAGGAAGTTGATCGGTTAATTCAATAACAA